ATGATTGAGTTGCGAAAACTTCTGGATAGGTATCCTACATCTGAACTGAATTCTTTCTGGTTAAAGAATCTCTTTCTAGTTGCTCTGGAACAATTAGGAGATTCTCTAGAAGAAATATGGGGTTCTGCTTCTGGCGGCAACATGCTATGGGGTGGTGGTCCCGCTTGTGGGGTCAAATCAATACGTTCTAAGAAGAAATATTGGAATCTCATCGATCTCATAAGTATCATACCAAATCCCATCAATCGAATCGCTTTTTCGAGAAATATGAGACATCTAAGTCATACAAGTAAAGCGATCTATTCCTTGATAAGAAAAAGAAAAAACGTGAATGGTGATTGGATTGATGATAAAATAGAATCCTGGGTCTCGAACAGTGATTCGATTGATGATAAAGAAAGAGAATTCTTGGTTCAGTTCTCTACCTTAACGACAGAAAAAAGGATTGATCAAATTCTATTGAGTCTGACTCATAGTGATCATTTATCAAAGAATAACTCTGGTTATCAAATGATTGAACAACCGGGAGCAATTTACTTACGATACTTAGTTGACATTCATAAAAAGTATCTAATGAATTATGAGTTCAATACATCCTGTTTAGCAGAAAGACGGATATTCCTTGCTCATTATCAGACAATCACTTATTCACAAACCCCGTGTGGAGCTAATAGTTTTCATTTCCCATCTCATGGGAAACCCTTTTCGCTCCGCTTAGCCCTACCCCCCCCTAGGGGTATTTTAGTGATAGGTTCTATAGGAACTGGACGATCCTATTTGGTCAAATACCTAGCGACAAACTCCTATCTTCCTTTCATTACAGTATTTCTGAACAAGTTCCTGGATAACAAGCCCAAGGGTTTTCTTATTGATGATATTGACGATAGTGACGATAGTGATGATAGTGACGATATCGACCGTGACCTTGATACGGAGCTGGAGCTTCTAACTATGATAAATGCGCTAACTATGGATATGATGCCGAAAATAGACCGATTTGATATCCCCCTTCAATTCGAATTAGCAAAAGCAATGTCTCCTTGCATAATATGGATTCCAAACATTCATGATCTGGATGTGAATGAGTCGAATTACTTATCCCTCGGTCTATTAGTGAACTATCTCTCCAGGGATTATGAAAGATGTTCTACTAGAAATATTCTTGTTATTGCTTCGACTCATATTCCCCAAAAAGTAGATCCCGCTCTAATAGCTCCGAATAAATTAAATACATGCATTAAGATACGAAGGCTTCTTATTCCACAACAACAAAAGCACTTTTTCACTCTTTCATATACTAGGGGATTTCACTTGGAAAAGAAGATGTTCCACACTAATGGATTCGGGTCCATAACTATGGGTTCCAATGTACGAGATCTTGTAGCACTTACCAATGAGGCCCTATCGATTAGTATTATACAAAAGAAATCCATTATAGACACTAATATAATTAGATCTGCTCTTCATAGACAAACTTGGGATTTGCGATCCCAGGTAAGATCGGTTCAGGATCATGGGATCCTTTTCTATCAGATAGGGAGGGCTGTTTCACAAAATGTACTTCTAAGTAATTGCTCCATAGATCCTATATCTATCTATATGAAGAAGAAATCATGTAACGAGGGGGATTCTTATTTGTACAAATGGTATTTCGAACTTGGAACGAGCATGAAGAAATTAACGATACTTCTTTATCTTTTGAGTTGTTCTGCCGGATCGGTCGCTCAAGACCTTTGGTCTCTATCTGGACCTGAAGAAAAAAATGGGATCACTTCTTATGGACTCGTTGAGAATGATTCTGATCTAGTTCATGGCCTATTAGAAGTAGAGGGCGCTCTGGTGGGATCCTCGCGGACAGAAAAAGATTGCAGTCAGTTTGATAATGATCGAGTGACATTGCTTCTTCGGCCCGAACCAAGGAATCCCTTAAATATGATTCAAAATGGATCTTGTTCTATCGTTGATCAGAGATTTCTCTATGAAAAATATGAATCGGAGTTTGAAGAAGGGGAAGGAGTTATCGACCCGCAACAGATAGAGGAGGATTTATTCAATCACATAGTTTGGGCTCCTAGAATATGGCGCCCTTGGGGCTTTCTATTTGATTGTATCGAAAGGCCCAATGAATTGGGATTTCCCTATTGGGCCAGGTCATTTCGGGGCAAGCGGATCATTTATGATGAAGAGGATGAGCTTCAAGAGAATGATTCGGAGTTCTTGCAGGGTAGAACCATGCAGTACCAGACACGAGATAGATCTTCCAAAGAACAAGGTTTTTTTCGAATAAGCCAATTCATTTGGGACCCTGCGGATCCACTCTTTTTCCTATTCAAAGATCAGCCTTTTGTCTCTGTGTTTTCACATCGAGAATTCTTTGCAGATGAAGAGATGTCAGGGGGGCTTCTTACTTTCCAAACAGATCTTCCTACATCTATATATAAACGCTGGTTTATCAAGAATACGCAAGAAAAGCATTTCGAATTGTTGATTCATCGCCAGA